CGGAAAATAGATTCACTTCCCCCTCGTTCGAAAGTTGCCATTTCGGGCGACCCCGGTCACAGTAATGGCGAAGCTGCTCCCGAACCAAGGTATGCAGCTCGACCTTTTTTTTATTCAGTTCTTCTGGATCCAAATTAGGATCGACAGAAGTTTGGGCGGAGTCGGCCGCCTCCGTGTGGGAGGGCGGCCCATTGACAGAGGATGCTGACGAATCAGGCATCGGTTCCAACAGGACCCGCTCGTCGAAACTCTTCCAGCTGTCAGCAGCCGGCTCCCCCGAGGTCGATGCGCCGGCACCCCGAACCATACAGGAATGGAGGGCATCCTCTAAGTGGGGTAATGCTTCCCCCAACCATTCCCATAAACAGGGCATATAGAAGCTTTTGGCTTGCAATACCAGCCGCAAAACAAATAGGCCCCCTCTTATTAAGACCATAGAATGTTCCCGCGAATTATGACCTTCGCCCGGAATGTGAGCATGTCGATTGCTCAATCGTACTTTGGCTATCTTACGTGGAGCTGAATTTGGTTTTTTCGGTGTTCTCGTTGAAACACGCGGGCGTACTCCTTGCTTCTGGGGACATTGATCCGAAGCTCGAGTACGGTCCGTGCGCCGTTTTTCTTCTCTACCATGACGAATCAATTGATTTAATGTAGGCATCGCTCTTTCCTTTGTCCTTCCTCCCTATTTTTGCCCTATCACTAGTGATTACTCCCGATCCGAAGCACCCCTTTTCCATTCATAGAGAGATCCAATCGTCAAAATCAATAAAAAGGCCATCATAGACCAAGATCCAAACGGATCAATCTTGTTGGGAGGTACTGCCCAAGGAAAGGAAAAGGTTACTTCCGGATCAGGAATAATAAATAAAATGGAAACAAGATAAAATCGTATATCGAAACGACTTCTGGCATCACCGAAAGGATCGAAACCACATTCGTAGGCCGACAATTTTTCTGGATAGGTCGAACTATTGGAAGCAAAGGGAAAAGGAAGACCGAGTAAGATCAAAGAAACTAGCAGACTGATCACTAAATAGATACAAATAGGTGCAAATTCTGACATTACCACAAACCACTTGGTTCTTTCGCTCCATTCTCGCGGAGCGGCATACCGGAAAAAAAGAAAAAACGGGCCTGGTCTGGTCGACCCAATCATGATATTTCGACACATTGGGGCTATGGGACTCGAACCCAATTCTTCCACGACCCCTATTCTCGAACGAACACTTATCTTTCTGTCTAGGTCTGCCTCAACGAGCTTTGCTACTTCAACAAGGAGTGGAAAGGGCCCCCCTCTCATACATAGGCGGCCGAAGGCACAGCCTGTTTAACAACAGCAAGAAAAAGGACAATTTATTCTTCTATCTATACGAAATTTCAGAAACGCTAAATCTGGCCGAAAAAACTCAACCTGTGAGAGCTCATTCCCTTTTTTTATTAATTATTTTTGTACGACGATAGGATACCACCGGATGCGGTTTTTGTTATGAACTGACAAGATCTAAGTCTCCCCTTCCGCCGCAGGACTGGAACGAAGGAACTCGAAAAGGGATCACCAACAGTTAAGTTATTTCGATCATCACTGTACGATAATAGTTGACTTGTATAACAACCCTTATCTGAAAGTAGTCTAATCTAAGTTGATGACTTTGTTATAGTAGTTAGACAGCGTATCTGTTAGATAATATCCTTATTGTTAGGACTTTTTGTTGAGCGAAGGGACCATGGGAATATGGGTCCCGAGCGGTTTCTCATTGCTTTTTCTATTCTATTGGGGGTGAGGGAACGGATCGTTGGCCGTTGTCTTGTTTCCTGTGCTTGTTTTCCCGTGGTTTAACTTCAATAATTATATTTTATATTCCTTTTCTTTTTTAAGTATGTCACCGCTAAGAATAGCTACCAATGCAAACCTGTTTGTCTTATATTATAATAATCCAGTAGCAAGTCGAAAGAAAGGGAAGGTATTCTGATCCAACCAGCAAGGCATACCACTTAACCAAGCTCTTTATGGGCGGTATCCATCTTCACCTTATTCAACTCTACTTAGCCTCCGGCTTGGGCGTGGTGAAGCAAGGTCTGTCTCGATCGACAGATCTAGTGGTCAGTCACCGTCCATATTTGATTCTACGGCCAATGCAGCTAAATTCAAATAGCAATTAAACCGGGACTAGCCTTGAAACAAGGGGCTTTATTACTAATATATAAATTGAAATCAGATAAAGATGCCTAGTCTGCGCTGTTAGAATCCATTGGAGAAAGGCTTGCTCACTTCTTCATCTGTGAGATGATCGTATTATAAGTTATAATAATGGGATTGGACCTTGCTTCCATCCCCTCTTTTAGAGACTCCATTGACCCATAGATGTAATAGCCGAAATGTTTTCCTTTACGCCATAGGAACTAGTATTGAATTAAAAATCCTTACCTTACTCTGCGAGAAAGAACTACGATAGAGAGAAGAGCGAGGCAGTATGTAATAGGGTGCTCTCTCTGATGGTTAAATTAGCGTTCTCTAAGATAGCTATCATCTGGTATGATCGTTCTCTCCGGTGTCTATTATTTGAGATTTTGCTTCTGTCAGTATCTTTCTAGTTCGCTATCATTTTTATTTTAGCGTCCTCTTGTTAGAAAGAAGATAGGCCAGGTTGAATAGATAGGAGTTCAGAAACCTTCTCCCGAAGTTACGGGGGCATTACCCACGGGTGTGGGGCTGGATTTCTATATAGTATATATACGCGGTCACACTTATCCTGGACTGTGTTACGGTTTTTTTAGAGACAGAGAGTAAATTGGAAATACTACTTAAGTTAAAGGGGGATAGACCGTCTACCCAGTGCCGCTACCCACTTCTACTAATACTAAGGCTGAATCTTTGCAATCTTCTATTTTGTTGAATAGCAATTTCCTATAAGAAGATAGGTACTCACAAAGGCAGACATCCAGTTTCCATCGTAGTGCTAGACCATGTTGGGGCTTCGTGTGCCTTATCTTCATCAATAGCCGACGGTAGGCATAATCTGCGTGATTAAAGTCTTTCGTGCATCACTGAGGTGATGCTCTTCGCAAGATATTTTTTAAAAGTTACTAGAACAATTTCCTTATAAAAGGGTCTCGTTCTGCCGTTTTTCAAGGTGTAATAAGTCTTATCTAGCTAGATCCTAAGATCTCGATCCACGCACGGCTTAGTAATCCGCAGACACTTCATACGAAGCCGAATCCTGCTGAATCCGGAGAATCCACTGATCCAGGTAGGTGAGGGAAAAGCAGAGGGAATTCAGAAGACCGGTTTACTAAGCTTTTTCAGCAGGACAAAAAAGTGGAATCGACTTCTATTTATGCCTTTTTTTCTTGCATCGTTCAGAGCGCCAGCCAAATGCATGACCCAGTGGTGGTCTTCTTCTACCTCAGTGATGTACATCATGTGCTCATCTATCAGGGAATTCTTCTCGAATAAAACCACGAATCACCAGAACAGAGATGGAAGAGTTCCCGACGATTCAAATCTTTAAGAATCTTATGTCGAACTGAGATCCAGTGAGATTGACAACAGATAAACCTTTTCTAGGCAGGATTATTTTGAATGAATAAAGAAGAAAAGTTCTCACCTATCTCAAAAAGGCGTTAAATGCTGCTTTGAAGGTCGATGGGGACTTTCCCACGGCTCGTTCTCGGATTTACCCTTGTTCGGCCGGCCCGGCCTCTCAGAGCTGAGATAATGGACTGCTTTCCTCTGAGACTATGTGGTATCAGAGCGATTCGAGATCAATCAGAGGTGTGCCTGTGAGTGTGGGAGACTCGTTAAAAGAAACTCTTAACTTATAAAGATGCTTGCTCCGTCAGTGTCAGACTGACGAGTTGGCCATCGAGGATGCGGCCTGTCAGGAAGATCGGCTTTGGTGCTCGATTGCTTAGAAGGCGAATTTTGAGCTTGTGTTCGCTTCAAGTAGGTGAAGACAAAGAAAAGATATTTAAAAGTACTTGAGTGCGGTGCTACCTTGGATCAGAGGATCAAGACGAGATTCGGTTTTGGCATTTGTGCGTGGAGGTGAGCCTAAGACGAGTAAGCAGACTACGCTTTCTATTCCCGCCAGTCAATCCAGGGAAGGATTCCGAGACTAGTAGGGCACCTTAGTTTCTTTCTAGTTCACATTTAAATAAGTAAGAGAACAACGCAAACGCATCAAACGAAACCAGAGAATCCTCGAAGTTAGAGATTTTACTTTCCTGAACCAACTCTGGAAACTAAGAAATTCCTATTTTCTTTGAGCCAAGCTTTCCGGCTAAGTCGAATAGCTTTTGCACCTATCCCATCCCTGTCAGTCGAGTAGTTTACTTTGCTTTGTGAGTGCCCCACGGAGAGGTACTCCTCCAATAACGCATTGATCCTTTCGGCCATCTGCCCTAATTGAAATGGGGATGAAGGGTTAAGAGTCATAGGAAAGTTTTACACAAGTAAACTGCAGATAGATTAAGTTAGCTAGGACCCTATTATAATGTTTATTATTATAATAAAGGCATTATCTTGGCCGTAGCGTAGAGAGAACTCATAGAGATAAACAGAAACAATGTTTAACTAAGATCTTTCTATTCGCCCAGTGGCAACGAAAATACCGAAAGGGAAAGGCCTTCACTCCTTTCCATTCCATTGGGTCTAGCCGGCAAGAAAGAGGGGAGTCCTATTATGCTATACCCCAGTTGCTGCGGTGCCGAGATGCGGGGATAAAGTACTACATTGCCTACATCTCTAGCTGCACAAGTCCTGAATATGCAGTACGTACAAGGTAGGTGGTCTTTTTGTTCCAAACATCGCATCCAGTATTGCTGGTTCCTTTTTAAAAGAGCTAGCTCATTAGCTATCTGTGAGTGGGGCTTGTTGAAAGCATCTACTCGAGTGTTTCGATAAACGTACCAGTCATCTCAACATTCCAAATTCCTATCTTTCTAGCCAGCAGCCTATTACGTAAACAGCTTTTTCAACTAAGACATTTAAATAGTAAAAAAAAATTAAAAAATCCTTTGGGTAAAGATAAATCGCAGGATAAACCGTGGGGAGATTTGTGAAGCTAACGAGCTCAAACAATTCCCAAGCACAACAATAGCAATAGCTGCAGCTTGAAAAGCGAAGGTAGTTCTTGGGACCTTCACATTCACAAGAGATCAATGGATAAGGTAGTTGTTATGGAGTCATGAAAGAGCCGATTGTCTGATGTGCTCGTCAGGTAGGAAGGAGATTGCGAAGAGGTCTTCCAAGGGCGATATGTTAGTCAAATTGGACCTTGAAGCTTTTTCATTAGCTAAGCTGATTCAATTGAGTAAAAGAGTAAGCAAATCAACATTTGCCCCCGGATCGTGTGCTTAGTCTTGTTAGTGACATTCAATTCCTTCTACCCTCACTAATCTCTAAGTACTCTCCATGGATCTCAACACTGCCCCTTAACCAAGGGCTAGTCTTTGAACCAACCAGGAAAGCTATACCGAATTGTCCTTACCTCACATCACAGTTGATTGAAGGTAGCCTCGGTTAGCTCGTTCAAAAAGTGAAGTGTCAGTAGGTCATTGAAGAAGGTGAACCTCTAAATGGCGTATACAAGAGGGAGATCAAATCCAATTCATATCGTCTGAGGATTGTCTTGCGCCTAAGCTAGCTGTATTTTAAGCTTCATGTAGATCCGATCCTTCGATCAACCTTCCTTTTATTTCGGCCGCTAGGAAAATGCTGCTGACAACTTTGCTCGTGTCCACTATACACAATTTGCAAGGCCAGTCCAGTTGTCAAGTCAGTACTACCTCAGCTCTTCGACCATGCTATGACTAGGGGAATACCCTTAACCATTAGTCCCATACCCTCCCTTAGCCTGTCGCTTTCTGTCTTAGGTTGTGAACCCGACATGGTGTGATTTCATATGGGTTTTTCAAGTGAAGCAGGTGACATATAGTTGATAGAGCGCGTGGATCTGTTCAAAAGAAGTCACCCACTAGGAGAGTCGCTTAGATAGTATGCCTCGACCGGAAGTCTCTCTCACAGTAGGGATGCTCTAAGGTTCGAATTACTATCTCTGCTGGTGATCATCTTCTTTCTTTGTCCCGATATAGAACTTCTCATCGAGTGCTTTCTTTCTCCATTGAAGTTCACCCTCATCTTCCTTTTCCTTCCCCACCCGGGTTCGAGAGCGGTCCGACAAGTTGAGACGAAAGATGTGAAACTTCATTCAGTGAGATTGGGTTAGTGCTTGTAGAATTGGAGAGCAAGATGGGCTTTGTGCCCTAGGAGATCTTATCTTATATGGATATGGTATATAATGATACAATAATTTACGGTATTTACACCTTATGTACAGAATAATATACAGCTAATAGTGCTCAGTCTACGAGAGGATTGCCCGTCTTGTTGGTTTTAGTTTGAACCGAGCGAGCGTGGAAAGAATTGAATTGTGCATGAATTGCTTATCATTGAAAAGAAATGGATCAAGAAATAGCGTTTTTTAGAATAAAAGAAATCGGTCGGAAAGGCTGAAAAGAGCCTTCTTGCTTGCTTGTCTAGCTCTGCAGCTCGTAAAGGGCTAGATCCATAACACTCACACCTGGCTACTCGCTCTGTTGCGGATTTAGCTTAAGTGTCCGTTTCGACTGATTCTTTAGTTGAAGCTACTGATGCCCTATACTGACCAGCTCCTTTCCTTCTCTAACGTTTGACGTTTGATAAGCATTGCTTTGCTTCTTTCTTTGCTATGAGAGTGAAAGCTGCTCAGAAAGGTCTTGCTTTTCCTATTACCGAATCGACTGCTAACAGCCGGCCTTACCTTAAGCGCGTTACAAATGTTCTTGACAGGTTCACCCCTACACTGGGGAGCAAACTGCCTATCTGGGAGGCGGCCTATTTATTTTTTGGGGTCAAATTCTAACTTCCGCTGTTGGACCAATACCCCTTGTATTCCTCCAGGTCAAATGAAAGTGTTGATTTTAGTTCTTCTCTATCTGCTATTAATACGTATATCGCCCTCCTGAGAGGAAGATTTTATCCATTAAAGGAGCACCTCAACAGCAGGAGCTGGTATGGACTTTGCTTCCCTCCGTGGATGAACCAACCGTCTTGATTCATTCCTTTTCTTCAGTAATTTATGCACTTCTTTAGGAAAGAGCTTTGAGACTTCCTGCCTGCCCAAGGAGATAATGTTAACCAATAATAAATGCGATTATCAAAGAAGCGGCTAGACATAGGTCAAAGGTACAACCGCTACCGCCCGCCAGTAGGATTTCCTTGCTTAACTAACCTACGAACCGCACCGTGGGCACCACGAAGGGACTAGACTAGTGTTGGAATAAGAGTCAAAGACGACGTGGACGTCATACAACACAACACAAGCAAAGACAGGAGGTCATTTCCATCCCGAGTCTCAAACAAACAAATAGGGTGCAGGTTAGTTTCCTTGCGGCTGCCCTAATAATCTATAGGATTTATTCAGCTTTCTCTGAGGCTTGAGAGTCAGTGCCTCTTGCCTTTTCCCAATCAGAGTTAAGCTAGCTCATTTCAAGAAAGCAAACAAGTGCCCGTAAGGCAAGCCTTCCTTTTAAAAGTGGAGTGGTAGTTTTCTTTGATGTCATGCCAGTTAAGGCAGTGGATGCCATTACTTGACTCAATCTATCCGGGTGATCGAAGGCGTATCGCGATCGACGCTTATTATACGTTGCTTCGACTGCTGTGTACATCCCCAGCCAATAAGAGAAGAGGAGTGGGTACCAGACTCCCTAAGAGGAGATAACAGTGGCTCCGCGCCCCCTAACTACTGAAGACCTTAAAGAGGTGGTTGAGTAAGGCATAGATCGCTGATTCTATTAATTTCATTCTTTGAAACTACGCGCTAGACTACCCTCTATTTTAATAGTAAGATTTTATATTATTGGCTATTGGCACTTCTATAGAATAGAAAGAAGGTCTTGAAGAGCCTCGTCAAAAAGTACGCCCAAAGACTTATTTCCTTTAAGCAGAGACCCTTTCTCTCCGTTGTTATTTTGTGTTGCAGGGGAAGTGCCGATATATTGACCTTTAAGCTCGGCGGGTTCTTTGCATTTGTATCGGTCCGGGGTTTGCCTTTCCCGTCCTACTTATTGTATGCTGATGACATTCTGCTTTTCTGCGCGGCATCTATCTCTAATGCCAAGGAGATTCTTAAGATCTTGAAAGACTATGCTGAAATTTCAGGCCAGTTCCATAATCCTGACAAGACAAGTCGAAGGTCTTCTTTGGCTCTCGACTCTCTCATTGGAATCTCATTCATCGTATATAATGGATCTTGGTTATCCAAACCAAATTACCTATCTACCACAACATCTCTCACATCATCGGACCACTGCTTTGGCATCCCCATCTGAGTCTTCAGATTCGTCCACTGGGATGGCCTTGTCATCATCATCTTTCACAGGAGAGATGGACCGCGGAGCATCTTCTCGACCTGGAGGAATATCCCGGATTGGAGCATAAGATGGAGATGCGGCAGACGCTCACAGATCGCTTCCTATATTAGACTTCCATTGCAAGTCAGAATGAGTCGTCTTTATCGATTCCTGCTTTCATTTGCCTGGATCGTCTTTCTCCGCCGGCATGGGCACATATGGATCGCCGCTACCTTCAAATTGCTTACTCTATCGCGCTATCTATCGAAAAAAGCGAATTGCTGCTTTCCGTCAGCTTGCCTTCTTTGTTGTCAAGTTGCAGCATAGCCCCCTTTTGTCCGTATAGGCAACTCCGATTCTATGGATTTCCCTTATGGTTGAGTGGGCCTTCTAATAAAACCCACGGCCTACATAGACAAGCCCTGCACCTGGACATGGACTCGACATCAAACCAGATGTAGTTCTCGGACCTATACGTGTACTAACTCGGCTACTCCTCATCAAAGAGGTTTCTCCCGGCCCATTCTAAGAGTCCTACTGAACTCTCACCCTCCTCCTCAGGGTTCGACCCGGAGCATTCCCCGGCCCTTCTTCAAGGCTGGTGTCCCGTGTTCGAATAAATCGCTAAATGCGCTTAACACACATTCTTTGGACTCACCCCCTATAGTTGGCCCTGCCCTCTAAACACCATGTGTTAAGCATACGACGACAGAGACGAGGAACTGTCTTTTGAGGAAAAAAAACAACTTTTCAACGAACTCGTGTAAAGGCTCTCAAACAAAGGAGCTATCCTTGGGAGACAGACAAAAGCAGAGGCTGGCTTAGTAAAGTAAGCTTTCTCACCTGGATCAACAGAAAAAGCAACTGAAACTCGATCGATGGAAGTTGCAATGAAAGTTCCCTCTTCTCTTGGTCTAGCCCATCCAATTGAAGTACCAGTCCCAGGGTTTAGAGTATCAGTGCTTTGAGTGTCATCTCATCTGCCCTCCTCTAATCTTCTGTCTCTTCGAGCTGTACCAAAAAATAAGTTAAAGGGAAGAAATTCCAATTACAGGTTCTTGTGATATTACTTTTTATTACTTAACGAGTGACTTACTCAATAGATCATCTAGAGTCAAGAATAGAATGCTTATTACCTTTAGTATTTGTAGTTAAGATAGTCTAAGATTTCAAGAGCCAGGGATAGTAGGACTAAAGCAAGGTCTAAAAGGCAAGGTCAAGAAAAAGCGGGTGCGCGAGCACCAGTTATTTAGTAAAGTACAGGGGAAAGAATGATCGTTAGCCGCCCCACGTAAATAGGTGGGGCTTAGACCTCTCAGCTGCGAGAAGCACTCAAAATGGCTCAAGAAGGCGGGAAATAGTTAAGGAAAAAGTACCCGATTGAATCAGCTCTGTTGAGAAGAATCCCATGCTTTACCCCACCTGGTAAGGAAACTTGACTAGACTGACATTTTCGAAAGCCACTCTAATTGGCTCGGCTGCACCGACAGCAAAGCACTTAGCAGTTGCTTATTAGAAAAGAGCAATTTTTAAAAAGGAGCGGGAAAGAGGCCCACGTCCTGCCAGGGGGTTATACCATGGGGACAGCATAATTTTAAGGATATAGCACTTCTATTATATAATAAGGAGATTACAAAAAGAAAAATATCCTAAAAAACTTGTAACTTGATGGCACTTGTTCGGCTGCTCCTGGCACGATAAATTATTATCTAAGCACTTTTTTCTTCAACAGGCCTACCAAAGAAGGCAACTAGCCTGGCAAAAAGAATCAACTTCAACTGGATTGACCTTGTCTGAGGGGTCTCCTAAGCGAAGACAGGCTTTTTCACTGGCTGGACGGCTCGAGGAAAGAAAGAGGTGATGAAGCTGTAGTGGCTCTCCCCTGGTTTGACAGACCAGAGATTCGTTTGTCTTTTGTCTCATGCATGGCACCCTCGGCGGTCGTATGATTATAAAAACCTCCTCTATTCCCCAGCGTCCAAGCAGTCACGTGCCTCTTCCATCCGTTCGGTCCTCGCTCTCAACGAAAACTACCGGAATATTGAAGCAACCTTTCGCATAGCCCTTTCTTTTCTTTCTTGGGCAATTGAATCATGAACCGGTGCAGAAGACAATAGGGACCTAACCGCAGCATCTCATGCCCTGAGCTCTTTTGGGGGTTGAATCTCTTTTTGGAATATTTTAAATATTTCCCGAAAGCACATGAAACTTCCTCTTATTCGATCTTATTGGCTTAGCCTGGAGAGTTAGCTGATGCTGATCTGGTAGTGTCAAAGAGGCGATTCTCACTTCAACTGCAGAGATTATCGGACATGAAGATAGGATGAAGGTGGTGGGATGAAGCAGTCTTTAAAAAACCATAGGTAAGGGAAGGCAAATAAGTAACTGAGGGAAGGGACCTTTACCATTTCGCTTCTTCCGCTTTGGGGGATTCCACTAATAGAACAGAACCCGAGGGGATTGAAAGTATCTAAGTACCATAGGCATCTTAAAGGAAGTGAGCCATTGGCTATGGGGCACGAACGGTCTAAGAAGAAGTGGCGGTGGATGTATCGAATGCCCATAGGGAGCTGCTACTTCTAGAGAATAGGCTGCAAGAGAAGGAGCTGAGCTGTTGAGGGATTGGGACAAAAAAGACTGATGCAAAATATTTATATAAGATAAGACATTCATCCCCCTTTAGAAGCATCAAATGCAAGCCAAGCTGTTCGGAAGGGAATGATTGGACAAACAAACAAATAGGCTTCAGGCCAGCAGAGTTGGTTTAAGCGCCCGAGGTCTAATAGTAGTTGAGTGGGAGTGGGCGTAAAGGCTGTGAACGAATCGGCTGTTGCAAAAAAGAAGACACCGTCTTTCGCTAATATACTTTTTTTTTCTTTCAATTGCTTTTGTTTTTTCCGCCCCTACAATATCCTTATATTCTGGTGATATTACTTCGAGCCTGGTTGTGTTATAGTTATTAATTTCATCTTATCCTGCATTTTTAATTTGATGTTTCGACATATTCTCCGTTTAATGCATCCCCCCGGGAAATTATTTGCTCTTCTTTTAGTTGTAGTTGTTGCAGTTGACTTTGAAAGAGTAGTCTGATAAACATTGATTGTAGTGGCCCTCTCTTCCTTATACATTTTTTTTAATTGTTTCCGATCATAACAACGGGGACATTAGTTCTTTTTGTACTGTCGGTTGAAGACTTTGACTCAAGTGTCGACATCTGTCCATCTAAGAGTTGGACTAGTCTTTCTTCGAAGTGCTTTCCTCCTTCTGTAGGTGACATTTCCTTGCTTTCCGTCTGCGGCTGGCTCTTGGACTTGCTCAAAGAGCCAGAGGTCATCATGATCCTGTCCTCTGGGGAACTCATTTAGACGTACGTGAATCGGCGGATTCGGAGCACAGGGCTTATAAAGAGAAAGATGAGATTGAGATAGAAAGATTATACGGTAATAAGGAGGAATTCTTATATGAGCTCGAAGTTTCCTTACTAATGAAAAGGTAAGGTAATTTATCACCTGTAATAAATAGGGTTAATAGCACCCGGTCTTATCCGACAAGCCAAAGCCAGAAAGACTTAGAAGCGTGAGAGCGATTAGGTCTGGCTTCCTTGATAAAGGAAAGAATTTTATTCCCTTTTTTATATCCTTCAGGCCTTTAAAAACAATAGCAAATAGGGTTTACTGAGCCCCCTGGAACTCTTGTTTTTAGGCTTTCGGGGAAGCTAATGTAATTATTATTCCTTAAGGGAAGAAGGGCTGAGGTGGAAGCATTTCCATCTATAGTAACCTTAACATCGACTATGTTCATGAATAGTGGGTATAGGTACCGGAGAATAGCTTCAGGTAGCCCCTATAGACGACATCCGTGGGGTTCATCGGAACTATATAACAAAGGTATCCATCAATCAGTCATCAAGTATGATCAATCAAGCCCATAATATTCTATTTATATTCAGTCTCCCTTTTCAGTTGGAGTTACATAGTATCGGTCCATTGGGGGCACTAGTTACTGGTTGGGTTACATTGGTCCATAGGCGCGCGGGTCCTACCTGTCTATTCTTTGGGTTGCCTTCATAAAGTGTAAGTTCGATTACATCTAGTTCCAAGCGGTAAAGAAAGAAGGGCAAAAGAAAGCCTGTAGAAGTCTTTCAGGTCCCTCTGTCCGAGAAGATGTGTTTGCGCGCACCGATCTACTGCCCGATTTCTGAATGATGTATCTAGTGGAGGATGGCTATTGGCGCTGTAAAGCCCAATTCTTCCTTGGTAGTTCCACGGATCCGAACTTGATCTGGAATTACTTAATTTCGTCAGGGCGGTGGATGAGGTAGGTTAAAGCTTTAGTGCCGTTTAGTTTGTCTAGTCAGTGCAGTGCACTTTGAAACAAGCGAAATCGACCCATACTCCTCAAAGAAAGAGTAGGACCGACCACCCAACAAGCATAACAGTTGCAATCGTAGGGCGCAAAGAGCTCGTTTGGTTTAGTATTTGCCCCAATTCAGCATTAATCGGGTATTTTAAGCGTATTGTTGTAACAAGGCCAGGAATTCTTCATAGAGTTGGTGTGTGTGCTCCTCTTTTTCGTTTAAGGATAAGTGGGTATGTCTTATTAGGGTCGCTATAGTCTAAGTAAGTAATTTCCTAGGTGGGGGAACCCGAAAAGACAATGGCCGATTCGTGTTAACAATGGAATTCGTAATAAGCCCGCAGCGACTCATGAGACTTTTTACTTTTATAATGTCATTTTTTGATCTAGCGAACTCAGCAGCTTTCCCAATCATGGGCACAATCTGTTCCCGACGAAGGCCAAGATCGCCCACAGCCCTTTGACCACACTCTCCTAGCCCTATTAAAGACTTATATTCTCTATATAGGGAGGTGTATGTGGGCTTTTTGACTCATACTCTTGCTTCCCAGTTGGTGGAGGCACTAAGTAGCCTTTGTTTGGGTATGACGAAAGGCTACAGCTATGCATAGGAAGTCTCGGTTAATGGGATGCCGGGTTCCCTTTGAGTGTAGAAAAGCTGCTGCTCGACTTGAATTGAGGCTTCCGATCTCCTAGCCTAGCCCAAGACCAGGGCAAGAAAGAAGGCTGGCTGCTCAAGCGTCTTTTCCAAGGAATTTACCCCAACCAAGGGGAATGGGAAGAACTTCATTTCAAGTGAGACTAGTAGAAAGGTGCACGCAAAGGGATTTTGAAGCAGGCTGATGAATGAATGTGAAGAGCACCCTGATAAAAGGATTATGATCGTTAATTGTTAGAGTTAGAATGCCATATAAAGATCTTAATAGATCTGCCTTTCTTTGTTTGTAAGTCAACAACTAACCCGAATCAATCCCCGGAAGAAGAGAGTTTAGGGGAGTTTTTTTATCACGAAAAGCCCAGCGCTCGCGCTTCTTTAGAGTAATCAGAATTATAAAGAAAGGATATATAAAATTTTATGGCATTACACTCTCTTCCTCTTTTTAGGGGTTACAGGGCTATGCTCTTTCAAAGAGGGAAAGTGGGGCGATTCTTATTCCTGTACAGTTTCGTGTTCACGTCCAGTCTTCTCTGTCCACTAGTGCAGCTTCCAGCTCTATGCTATGTATGGTAGTCGTTTGACTCGGGAATCCCTGAGCCCAGCTAGCTCGTCCGTGCCTGGCTGTTTAAGCCTTGGTCCAGCAGCCTCTTTTCGATCCAAGAGTCGCATGATAAGAAAGCTTCAGGTTAGCTTCAGTTAGTGTTAGTTAAATATACCGGGAACCTCGTAACTATGCCAAGCTAAGAGCTAGAATGAATCAAAGAACTCTGAACTTCCCTAATAAGGATAAGTTTTTCCTACCTACTTACTTTTCCAGCCAGAAAGGGTACTAGTCTCTTAGTTAGCCAGTCAAGGTGTCAAACGAGCAAAGCAAGGGCTAGGTCAAGGTCAAAGAAAAAAAGGGGGTTCTTTCTCGTAAAGCACTCTTGCTATCATTCCTCGCCTTACTACCAAGCGTAATAGCTAAAGAGCTAAGAGTGCGTCTGTCATTCCGTCTAGCGATAGTGGGCCAGTAGTACCGGTATGTATCTATTGTACCAGTAGTTGCGATTTTCATTCATAATTTAATCGTCCTATGCATTTCCAGTTCTTTTCTTTCTCCCTTTACGCGAGTTGAAGTTTAAGTTGAAGATTTCCTTCCTGCCGAACTCTCTCTGAGTTCCCTGCCAGCTAATGCTAAAAGGCAGTCCTAATCTACTTCTTTTTCTCTTCCAGCTAGTTCCGGTTCTCTTGATTGAAGATGGGTTGATATGGGTTCATGCGAGCTCCTAGTCATTTCAAGGTACCTTGGATGGGGTCAGAGCTAACAGCTATGGAATTACCGGGGCTGGTAGCAGTCTCAATTCTAGTATGCTTAACACGTGGTGGAGCTAAGGATTTCATACCTTCTTTTTTTCTATCTTTCTTCTCGCCGACCAAGGCGAGGCGCTCTTAAGCCGTTTCAGGAAGGGAAGGGGCCATCTACTACAAAATCATACCTTTCGGACGTTGCCACCGCTCAATCCACCCCTGCAGAAAGTTGGTATTCAAGAGACGGAAACTATGTCAAGAAGGTGGAACTAGGAATGAATAAGAACAGGGATCCACGTCGAGCCATCCTGACGGACGAGCAGCATCAATTGAATCGGCAGACACAAAGACGAAGACAGAGACGAGCTAACATGTAAAGTAGTGGAATGGAAAAGGATGGTAGCCCACCCAGGACAGCACATAGAGTAAGGTTGGCTCTATGCGAGAGAGGAAAACCGCATGGACACGGCTCCTTTTGGATAGATCGTCAATTTACCCATATAGTTATTATCGCGAGGTTGAAATACAATAGACAGTCTCTTCGGACTTCTGGCTGTATAAGTATAGACCCCATCCATAGTGCTCCAAAGGAGCAAGTGAAGTTACAGCTGAATAGCTTAGACTAGCTTGACTGGACTAACAGGGGAAAGAAAGGAGGAGGAATGGAATAGCCAACTGATGTTACGATGATGCTTCGACTACTCTCACATTCCATTTCACAGGAATCATCGACTCCTTTATGGGATCATTCCGAAGTACCTGAGAAGGTCGGGTCATTTTAATTGCGAGGTTCGTTCACTATTAGTCATGTGCGGAGGGTGATAAAGACTCATTTACTTCATTCCGTTTGGTTAGCGGTCAGTAGTAACTAGAGCCCACGGCAGGCTCCGCAGACCGTGGAGAGAGTTTTAGTTCAGTTCGCACCGTCAAGCGCTAGTGAAAGTAAGTTTCGAGCGGGACAGCTGGAAGTCGAGGGTGACTTTCAAGCTATAAATAGGCACAGTTGGAAAGCGATGCGCTCAAGCCTTTCTTTATGGATAAATAGGTAATACAGAAACTCTTCTTTGCGGTGAGCGGTACGCGGGAGTCATCCATTTTTCTTCCGGTAGTGGAAGGCGAGATGTAGGCCTATCGAAAGTGAAGCTACTAAAATACAGTCCCATTTTAGTTATTAAAGCTGTATCCTAAAAGTACTTTCAAGGAAGCCCTTTAATGAAAACCGGACCTGAAGAGACGTAGGCCGATCCGAACCTTCACTTTCACCTGAAACCTCGATGTTTAGTGAAGAACAACCAACATGCGAATGCGAGTTTGAAGGTTTCTTTCTTTTGCTTGCGATCAATCTAGTGAGCTCTTTCAAGCCCATAGTAGGGCTTTAGATTCAGACTGAAATCTTTATCTTTTCTGGCCTTAGTCGAGGGAGGAGAGCGAAGCGAACAAAAGAGGAGAGCGAAGCGAACAAAAGAGGTGGAGAGCGCTAGGCGGTGTCAAGAGGTTGATAGTAGAATAGGTAGAGAGAAATTCGACTCGTGATTTTCAATCATTCAAGGAATGGTTCCAGGATCCTGGTAAACAGGAATGGAGCTTTTGAAGGCAGGGGTAGATCCATTACGCACCGACTCTCTTCTGTGCGGAGGGAGAGAACTGTGCTATTTACCCTGTCTCATCTCCCTACTCCAAGGGGGCTTCACACAATGGGAGTACCTTCTACTTGACCAGCAGAAAATCCCTAGCCATAGCTTTCACTGTCTTACTCGCTGGCAACAGCCGCTGCAAGCAGAGGGGCTTCAGGGATTACCTCAGCTCAGTGGAAAGCGAAGGGTAATAAAATCCTGGACTGGAGAAGGCGAAGGAATGGAACAGCTTATCTCGGAAAATGAAGAGAAACTTAACTGACTAGCTTGCCGGATCCCTATTTACCCAAGAGACTTAAAGGCTTGAAAGTCAAGACACTGCGCTTAACCTAACCCTAGGAAATCAATACCTCACTAAAGATTATAAAGAAAACAGCCTTGCACACACTCCTGACCACTCTTATATCTATCCTTAATGGGGGATTCGCTTACACAAGGAAAGCCTAGCTTCTTTCCTCATCAACCTTATCTTTCTCTTTGCTCTCACTCATTTATAGCATACCAGCCATTGATCCTCTTCACTTCGCTTCTCGCTTTTGTTCAATTATAAATAAATAACTATCAAGTTTGATGGAGATTTATAGCATCATTCAAGTAAATACAGATTAAGATCGTAAAAACATAAGCTTGTGATATAGCTACACCTAATTCCGGACCGGTTAATGCAAGAACTATAAATAAAGGACCAAGATCTCCTATGAAATATAAAAGATCATTCATACATAGCATAGTCCAAGCGAACCCACTTAAAATCTTTACTAAACTATGACCGGCCATCATATTAGCAAATAAACGTATTCCTAAGCTTAATGCGCGAAAACAATAAGAGATTAGCTCAAGGAGTACTAAAAAAGGCGCTAACGGCAGTGGGACTCCTGCGGGTAATAAGAAGCTTAAAAAATGAAGCCCATTTCTTTGAAATCCCACTATAGTAATGCCAATAAAAATAGAAAATGAGAGACCCAAAGTAATGAGAAAATGACTTGTAACTGTGAAGCTATAAGGTATCATACCCTGGGGATTACAAAATAACGAAAAAGTAAAAGTGACCGAGATGCAAGGGAAAAACTGTTGTTTCACATTTCCGGAAAGACCACCTATTTGTTCGTTTACCAGGTTCGGCACGAAATCATAAATAAGCTCTACCAAGGATTGCCAAGCATTGGGTACTGACTTTCCTCCTCCCTTTTTTGTAACAAAATGAACCAGCAGTAAGACCAAACTGAGAGTGAGCAGCATAAACAAAGAGGGATTTGTGAATGAGAAATACAAGTCACCTATCTTCATAGGAATAAAAGGGATTATCTCAAATTGTTCAAGAGGGCTGGGTATAGGAAACACCCCCGACTCTAAGTATAAGTCAAAGTCTAAGTAAAAAAAGTTCATCTTGACGGCGAGTTAAGTTAAAATTCCGCTTTGCTTTCTTTTAGCAAAGACTTGTTGTAATGTAAATCAATCGCCGGTTGGGTTTACCAACCAAGAAAGACATGGGATTTGGTGGGCGAAAAACTAGCTTTCTTCTCTCTCTTATTTTTTCGCTATAGGTCGAGCTATTTCATACCGTCAACTCTTCCTAGTAGCTACCCTTGCTAGCATTGTGCTTTGGAATCGATTCTTTATCAATGGCCCACCCTTTCTTTGAACCTTGTCAATGATCGAACTTAAAGATATGAACTGAGTGCCATTTGATGAGTAACTGAGAACAAGGGAGAGGGATATGGAAAGGATGAAGTAATGAAAGACGAAGTCATTGCTAGTAGTAACGACTTGTCACGATCCATTGGTTCATATAAAATCCATGTCCTAGGTGTATCAAAAAACATTCTTTTCGCTAAGCGTATATAATAAAATAGAGTGAAAGGTCCACCCCGAAAGGGGGTACTAACTAACAGCTGAGTCCTCTCCGAACCGCAGGAGATAGTTGCCCATCATACGGCTCACCAACTTAACTTGCCTCTATGGGAGACTCGCTCCGGGCAGGTTCGGATTACAATACATGGCTCTACGAAGGAAAGGGTTGGTGGGTTGGGAATTCAATATTATTCTTTTTCCGCGATGAGAAATGCAAGACGAAAAAGGAACCCATCTTTTCGACTGGGAAATGCGAGTCTGTTTTGTCCACTTTCTCCATCCCTCTCTATCAAAATGATAAAAAAGGAAGGCGAGCTTGCTTCTTATTCTCGTGTTCGATCTCTTCCATCTCTGCCCCGCTCGTTGTCACCTATGTTGAAGAAAGGTTTGGAACCCTGTAGAGAATGAGGAGGGGCCAAGGATCTTCCTCTCAACAGTGCTTCTCGGGGCTCCACTCTCCCCCCCGTAAGGCCCCGTTAGCCTGGGCGAGGGGATAGGTAATAAGGATGGAAGCCCCCTTCACTCTGCCAGGGACTGGACAGGGGTTAGCTCTGTAAATGTGTAGAGCCGAGTGTAGTGTGGTGTAGTAGTTGGCACTTCTAGGCCCCTTCCCGGCTACTGGACCACTCCAGTTCTTTGGGTACTACGGACCCTCTGCCATCCATTGCAGCAGAGCCGTTTCATGAGCGGGGGGGGGCTAAGCGCAGTTCTTTGAATCAAACGTTGAATGAAATCGATTCTTTTTTAGATATCAAAATATAAATCGGATAGGATAGATGGATGGATCTATCTTTCTATTAATATATATATATGACTAATAAAAATAGATTTCTTTAAGTAGCGTAGCAAGAAGCCCCAAATCCTTGATTTGGCCAGGAAAGACTGCACTGCTTTTGGCCCAGGAAGCGAAGGGAATGAGCTCGGCTGCTTATCCTCCACACTTCTTTTTTTTCTCCGTGCCCCTTTCGCATGCGCTTCGCGCGCCATTGGCGCTTTGCTCTCCTCTTATTCTTCATTGGACGGTTCGGATGGACTTCGCCGTTCTTTCCCAACTAAAATAGAAAAGGCTGTATCACATCGAGATGTCGATTCGTTTTCCGCCCCCAATGAGATGGGGAATTTTTAACCCCCTATTTTTACTTTTGTTTGGACCCTTCATCTTTCTGAATGGAGGCCCGGCTCGCGTCGTTCCAACAACCGGCGGGGAGCACCTCAGTATACGATCGCGCGCAGTAACTGGGAGTCCTTTTTTTTTACACCTAAGGCAAACTTCAATTCACCAAACCAAGGTTCATCTCGTGTAGTGATTGTGGACTCGTACAAGGATATTGAGTAGACGGTTGATGTTTCAGACTCGACCCTATCTTTCGTAGCATGCATTCCCATCGGTGTCGCAACTGATTCGGTAAGCTACGTGTCCGGTGCACGGAGAACTGCCTGCCTTCGGTCCCCCAAACTGACTGACTCGTGGCAACCTTCCGGCCGCCCAACAACCTATAACGCTAGTCACTACTCCCACTGGGGCTAGGAAGTAAGCCCCACAACCCAAAGCGGCGAAGAACAAATAGAATTTGCTACAAAAGCCGGCTAACGGGGGTATTCCTACGTATGAGAACATAGTAATGGAGAAGGTTATAGCCGAAATAGGATTCGTTTTGGCTAGAGCGCCCAAATCTGCTATATATTTGACACGGGTTTGCCGTAATGCTAAAACTATGGCGAATGCATCTATCGTCATTAATGCATAAATAAAGATACCAATTAGTAGTGATTGAATTCCTTCTATGGTTCCACATGAGAACCCAGTACGAATATAA